AAAGATAGAAAAAGAATATCAATGATATAAAATTCCAATATGTAAGGTCTATGAGTCATCTCATATAAAGGGAATGTAATAAAGCATCAATACTGATTAATCCATAATTAGACAAATCCATGCATAGAACAAAAAATCAAGAGCCCCGAGCCAATAAAGACTGAGAAGGTTGACTCAAAATTTCCTTAGGGGCTCCGTTGTAGAATTCAGACCTAACCATTAATCGAGAAGTGGTGGGAACGACAGAACCTGTGAATGCATAAGATTCTATTGAAAGCGAATCCTAATGATTCATTGGGTAGGATGGCGGAACGAACCAGAAACCTATTCGTTTATTCTGAGAGATCATGTGATAGACTAATCTTACAACTGAATGTTGAAAGAGTAAATATTCGCCCGCGAATTTTTTTTTTCTAAATAAAATTTTAGTCGATTCAATAGAATAATAAAAGGCAAAAGAAAATAAAGATTATAACGTTATACCAAAACAACATTATCTATAAATAGAATAGATTTAGAATTATTAATCTATTAGATGAATAGATGAAATTTAAAATAATCCCACGATTCCGTATATTATTCACCGTGTATATTATTTTTTAATCGTTTAATTCGCGAGGAGCTGGATGAGAAGAAACTCTCATGTCCGGTTCTGTAGTAGAGATGGATGGAATTGATAACCAACCATCAACTATAACCCCAAAAGAACCAGATTCCGTAAACAACATAGAGGGAGGATGAAAGGAATATCTTATCGAGGTAATCGTATTTGCTTCGGTAGATATGCTCTTCAAGCGCTTGAACCCGCTTGGATTACATCTAGACAAATAGAAGCAGGGCGGCGCGCGATGACACGAAATGCCCGTCGCGGTGGAAAAATATGGGTACGCATATTTCCAGACAAACCAGTTACAGTAAGACCTACAGAAACACGTATGGGTTCGGGGAAAGGATCTCCCGAATATTGGGTAGCTGTCGTTAAACCCGGTAGAATACTTTATGAAATGAGTGGAGTAGCAGAAAATATAGCTCGAAGGGCTATTTCAATAGCGGCATCTAAAATGCCTATACGAACTCAATTCATTCTTTCGGGATAGGAATGTAGAAACAAAGGAAAAGGGGTTTTTTGGATGAGAAAAAAATGAAGGTTTCTTTTTTTGTTTTGAACAAATAATATTTCTTTTTTTTTATTTAGACCTTGGCATTGAAAAAGAAAAAACCGATAAAAAAAAAAAATGATATGATTCAACCTCAAACCCATTTGAATGTAGCGGATAACAGCGGGGCCCGAGAATTGATGTGTATTCGAATCATAGGAGCTAGTAATAGACGATATGCTCATATTGGTGATGTTATTGTTGCTGTAATCAAGGAAGCAGTACCAAACACACCTCTCGAAAGATCAGAAGTGATTCGAGCGGTAATTGTACGTACTTGTAAAGAACTCAAACGCGACAACGGTATGATAATACGATATGATGACAATGCTGCAGTTGTTATTGATCAAGAAAAAAATCCAAAAGGAACCCGAATCTTTGGCGCGATCGCCCGGGAATTAAGACAGTTAAATTTTACTAAAATAGTTTCATTAGCACCTGAGGTATTATAAGGTAAGACCGTAATATAGTATTTGAATAAGACTGATTTATTAGTAGATTGTTTATCTATCATGTATATACCTTTTAAAATTAACTTTTAAAATTAATAAATATTTTATAATTCAGAAATAAAGAAAAAATAAAAAGAGCATGTTGATTATATCAAAATTCGGGGGCAACAAAAATCTTAGTTTATCATGAGTAAAGACACTATTGCTGACATAATGACCTCTATACGAAATGCTGACATGACTAAAAAAAGAACAGTTCGAATACCATCTACTAACATCACTGAAAATATTGTTAAAATCCTTTTACAAGAAGGTTTTATTGAAAACGTGAGAAAACATCAGGAAAGCAATAAATATTTTTTGGTTTTAACCCTACGACATAGAAGAAATAGGAAAGGACCATATAGAACTGCTTTAAATTTAAAACGGATCAGCCGGCCCGGTCTACGAATATATTCGAACTATCAACGAATTCCTAGAATTTTAGGTGGGATGGGAATTGTAATTCTTTCTACTTCTCGAGGTATAATGACAGACCGAAAGGCTCGAATAGAAGGAATAGGCGGCGAAATTTTGTGTTATATATGGTAATCTTTCTGATAGCCGAATTATACGCGGAACTTTCATATTTGTGAAAAAAGAGAAATGACAAGTTTATAGTATTACCCCTCTTACATTAGTTGATACGTCAAAGGGATTTTACCTAGAATGAAACGAAACAACAAAAATGGATTCATGAGGGTTTAATTACGGAACAACTTACCAATGGTATGTATCTTACGGGCTCGTTTAGATAATGAAAAGATAATTCTGGGTTTTTTAGTAAAGGATTGGGCGTAGTTTTATACGTAGACTACCAGGAAATATAATAAAAATTGAGTTAAGTCCTTATGATTCAACCAAAGGATATATAATTTATAGACTCAAAAGTAAAGATTCGAATGATTAGGTGATTTTTTTTTCAATTTCAACATTCTTTCGTGGGGATACAATTCGAAGTTAAAAATTTCAAGAAACTTATTTTCTTCCAATAAGTAAATTCTGAATTAAGAAAAGGAAGTACAAATATGAAAATAAGGGCCTCTGTTCGTAAAATTTGTGAAAAATGTCGATTGATCCGTAGGCGGGGACGAATTATAGTAATTTGTTTCAACCCGAGACATAAACAAAGACAAGGATAATCTTTTTAAAAGAAAAAAGACTCTCGAAATCTAAAGGACCGGATGTACAAATAAATAAGTTAAATAAGTAAAAAAAAATATATAAGGATCTGTTTTGACATGAAATGGATATATCCATATATCTCTGACTTATATTTATGAGATGATAAAATATGGCAAAACCTATACCAAAAATTGGTTCACGTAGAAATAGACGTATTGGTTCACGTAAGAATGCGCGCAGAATACCCAAGGGAGTTATTCATGTTCAAGCAAGTTTTAACAATACCATTGTGACGGTTACAGATGTACGGGGTCGAGTAATTTCTTGGTCCTCCGCCGGAGCTTGTGGATTCAAGGGTACAAGAAGAGGTACACCATTTGCCGCTCAAACCGCAGCAGGAAATGCCATTCGGACCGTAGTGGATCAAGGTATGCAACGAGCAGAAGTCATGATAAAAGGCCCGGGTCTCGGAAGAGATGCGGCATTAAGAGCTATTCGTAGAAGTGGTATACTATTAAGTTTCATACGCGATGTAACCCCTATGCCACATAATGGCTGTAGGCCCCCTAAAAAAAGACGTGTGTAAAAATAAAATAAACATTGAAGAGATTTCAAGAGAAATAAATAATTCAATGATTTGATCAAATAATATACTATGGTTCGAGAGAAAGTAACAGTATCTACTCGGACACTACAGTGGAAGTGTGTTGAATCAAGAGCAGACAGTAAGCGTCTTTATTATGGACGCTTTATTCTGGCCCCACTTATGAAAGGTCAAGCCGATACAATAGGCATTGCGATGCGAAGAGCTTTGCTCGGAGAAATAGAAGGAACATGTATCACACGCGCAAAATCTGAGAAAATACCACATGAATATTCTACCATAGTAGGTATTCAAGAATCCGTACATGAAATTTTAATGAATTTGAAAGAAATTGTATTGAGAAGTAATCTGTATGGAACTTGTAACGCGTCTATTTGTGTGAAGGGTCCTGGATATGTAACTGCTCAAGACATTATCTTACCACCTTCTGTGGAAATCGTTGATAATACACAGCATATAGCTAACCTAACAGAACCAATTAATTTGTGTATTGAATTACAAATCGAGAGGAATCGCGGATATCGTATAAAAACGCCAAATAACTTTCAAGACGGAAGTTATCCTATAGATGCTGTATTCATGCCTGTTCGAAATGCGAATCATAGTATTCATTCTTATGTGAATGGGAATGAAAAACAAGAGATACTTTTTCTCGAAATATGGACAAATGGAAGTTTAACTCCTAAAGAAGCACTTCATGAAGCCTCCCGGAATTTGATTGATTTATTTATTCCTTTTTTACATGCAGAAGAAGAAAACTTACATTTAGAAAACAATCAACATAAAGTTACTTTACCCCTTTTTACTTTTCATGGTAGATTGGCTAAACAAAGAAAAAATAAAAAAGAAATCGCATTTAAATATATTTTTATTGACCAATCAGAATTGCTCCCCAGGGTCTATAATTGCCTCAAAAGGTCCAATATACATACATTAGTGGACCTTTTGAATAACAGTCAAGAAGATCTTATGAAAATTAAACATTTTCGCATAGAAGATGTAAAACATATATTGAACATTCTAGAAAGATAAAAGCATTTCGAATAAAGTGTTTGGGGTTATTTATTTATTTTTCTAAAGTTTTGTCTAAACAGATAAAAATTAGTTTTGAATCTTTAGCCCAATCCATATATTCGGAATAGGTCTAAAATTAAATTGAATAAATTAAATTGAATAGATGTATCTAGGGAAAATTCACTTTGAAGCGACTATTCCCTAGATACACATGTCGTAATCTATTTTTTATTTCACAATCGAATCAATTTAAAAAAGACCTAAAGTTAAGGACTTTTCAATAGGTAGTGTTGCTCCAATACCCAACCAAAGGGCTACTGCAGTACCAATCAAAAAGACGGTTGTCGCTACGGGACGACGAAATGGATTTTGGAATTTATTAACATTCTCCAAAAAAGGTACTGTTATTAATCCCGCAGGTACTGAAACCATTAAAAGAACACCCAATAACTTATTTGGCACTGTACGAAGTATTTGAAATACGGGAAAGAAATACCATTCAGGCAATATTTCCAAAGGAGTTGCAAATGGATCTGCGGGTTCACCAATCATTGATGGTTCTAGAACCGCTAAGCCTACGTTACATGCAATAGTACCTAAAATTACTACTGGAAAAATATATAAAAGATCGTTTGGCCATGCGGGCTCTCCGTAATAATTATGACCCATCCCCTTAGCCAATTTAGCTCTTAACACAGGATCGTTCAAGTCAGGTTTTTTTGTTATTAGGATAGGTGAATTATTCTAGATCCATCCCCCGAAAGAACTGGACATGATAATTTTTCATCATCCAGCTCGAGCACGAATCAAATGGATACATATAAAAATCAAATGGATACATATAAAAACAATCAATATATTATCCACACATATATGAATGATTCTATGTAATAAAAAGGATTCCCTTTTTCGCAGTTGCAACAACTACCCATTGCAAGGAATTCAGTTCTTACAGATAAATGCTCAATACCCAAGTAGGCTTACAAAATTGATCATGATCAAATGCTTTATGGGTCGTCTCAGATCTTGCAATTGGCCTTTATCCCCTAAAATAAAATATCGAGACTTTTTACATACAAAGCAAAGAATTTACTTGTTACTAATATAGTCTAGCCTCTGTTCTTCTTTAGATCCCTTGTTTCACTCCGATAGTATCATAAATCGAGTCAATGCAGAGGAAATGAATACATTTCAATACTATTTAGTAAGTGAAATATATAAAACATAATCTGGATTATGCCAATCACTTATTCTACTGGATCTTACGGAGCCTATTCATATCATACACGACATGATCGGGTCTGATCATAGAAAAGATTCTCTTCAAACGAACCGGCCTATCTTCTGTATGGGGCTTACGCGGTGGTTGGAACAAAGACACATTGTTTTGTTGTGAATTCAAATGTGGCAGATAGATAAGGGCATATATCTGCAAGGCCCGATCAATAGTTCAAGTCACACACTCCCATAATCCATTTTATCTTCGGAAAATTCGCTTCAACTATGAGTGTCAAAAAAATAATAAATTTTTGTAGAGTTGAAGAGAAATATCCCAATACATGTCTTATTCTTTTCAATAATCCATATTTGTAGCAATGAAATACTATTGTTCCTACCCAGTGATAAATGATTGATTACAAATATCGGATGTATTCTTTATAAAGGACCAGAAATACCTTGCTTACGTATCATTGGGAAGTGCATTAACATAAATACGGCAGTAAGAAGAGGTAATACAAAAGTGTGTAAACTATAAAAGCGAGTCAAAGTGGATTGTCCCACACTAGCACTTCCGCGTAATAACTCTACCAGGGGCGAGCCTATTACAGGAATAGCATCTGGTACGCCTGTTACAATTTTTACTGCCCAATAACCAATTTGGTCCCAAGGTAAGGAATAACCAGTTACACCAAAAGATGCGGTCAATACACCCAAAACCACACCTGTAACCCAAGTCAATTCGCGAGGTTTTTTAAAGCCACCGGTGAGATAGACACGAAATACGTGCAGGATCATCATTAGGACCATCATACTTGCCGACCATCGATGAATTGATCGGATTAACCAACCGAAATTAGCTTCAGTCATTATATATTGAACAGAAGCAAAAGCCTCTGTAACGGTCGGACGATAATAAAAAGTCATAGCAAACCCTGTAGCTACTTGTACTAAAAAACAAGTAAGCGTAATTCCTCCGAGACAATAAAATATGTTGACGTGAGGAGGAACATATTTACTAGTTATATCATCGGCAATTGCCTGAATCTCAAGACGTTCTTCGAACCAATCATAGATTTTATTGAGATAGGTAAATCAAGGAAACCCCCCCCGGAGAACCGTATATGAAAATTTCATCTCGTACGGCTCAAACAGAAACGCCCAAATACTAGTTCTAACGGATGTGTGTAATAGAAAGTTTGAAATTTTTTAATTCTATGATTCAATTTTTTCTGAAGATATGAAAGAATAAAAATCCGAAAGCTCTTCTTTGTGGTTATAATGCCAAAAAATCAAGTCGGCTCATTCGTTTGATCGTTATAGGCCTCTTGAATCTTCTATTTACCTATTATCTTTGGTGTTATTTATCTGTAATGCGGCTTTACTGCTGTTTTCTTTATTATTGATAGGAATTCTCTTGTTAAGACCCTATGGATTGATTAAAACCTCAGATTCATACTAGAACCACGATGATTCAATAAAACCTTTTCAAACTAAGCTCCAAAATTCCCTGAGTAAGAATCATTGGATCATCACTTATTCAATGAATAGATATACTGACTAAAAATCCAAAGAAACCTTTGTCCTTTGATCAAAATAAGCATAAACTAAAGTTTGAAAGAATACAAATTTTTCTATTTAGAACTTCGAACTCTTTTAAAAAATTTTTTGAAGTCCGGACACGAGGTCTGACTATTAAGTATGAATCATAGTTCTAATACTTTAGTAATCTATTTCATATATTCCGTGCTCCAGATACTAGAATGAATATCCGACGAAGTAAAACCATCTCTATCAAGATGACAGCCCCATTCTCTGTCCTATCCATAGGATCAATTATACCAAGTCACACACTCATATTCCGGAAATACAGAAACAAAGAAATTCCACGGTCGAACTACCAAAATAGAATGGGATAAAAATCAGAAACCTAAAGGCTTCACTTTGTATTGAAAAAGCTAGTTAATGGTTCTTATCAATCTAATTCATTGCAATTCCATCCAGTAAAATGGAAGAATTATAAATCTCCAAAATAATAGATAGGAATATCGCAAATAGAGCCATTGCGAGACCCATCAAAGGAGTAGTTCCCCACCCGGGAGCTACTTTACCATATTCTGAATTCAATGGTTTCAATAAACTCCCTGCATTAGTTCGTTTTGGACGGCCAGATCTAGAATTACCCTCAATGGTTTGTGTAGCCATAATATTTTATATTCAGTAAGGTCTGTTGACTTTGTATACCATTCCGTTGTAAATAAATGATCTTATCATAGATCCATTGTGGTCTTAAAACTATATAATGTCTTAAAACTATATAATAATGGAAACAGCAACCCTAGTTGCCATCTTTTTATCTGGTTTACTTGTAAGTTTTACTGGGTACGCCTTATATACTGCTTTTGGGCAACCCTCTCAACAACTAAGAGATCCATTCGAGGAACACGGGGACTAGTTGAAGTAATGATCCTCCCAATATTGGGAGGATCATTACTTTCAATTGAGATAATGAAAAATCATTTCACCTTTTTAGTTGGAACTTTAGGCGGTTCTCGAAAAAAGATAGCGAAAAAAATTATTCCTAGAGTTGAGACTAAAAGGAATGTATAAACCAATGCTTCCATAGATTCGATCGTGGTTTACAATTATAGCTTCCATACCTGTTTATTTGGGATCGTCTCCCGGATAAATAAAGAACAAAAGTCAAAGATAAGGCAGTGATTCAAATCAAGATTTATCCGGTACCCTATATCAAATCAAAAAAAGAAAATAACAACGAAAAGTAACTAGTAACAAAGGGATATTGTATCAGACTACCTGTCTTCTTGTAGTTGGATCTCCAAGTTTTTGGAATGCTCCAAATTCCACTTGAGCATCTAAATCTGGATCAATACCAGCAAAAACATCTCTAAACAAGGTTCTAGCACCATGCCAAATGTGTCCGAAGAAGAAGAGCAAAGCAAACGAAGCATGCCCAAAAGTAAACCAACCCCTTGGACTGCTACGAAAAACACCATCGGATTTCAAAGTAGCACGATCTAATTCAAAAATTTCACCCAATTGAGCACGTCTAGCATATTTTTTCACAGTAGCGGGATCACTATAACTGACTCCGTTGAGTTCACCGCCATAGAACTCGACAGTTACACCTACTTGTTCGACACTATATTTTGATTCTGCCCTTCTAAAAGGAACATCGGCTCTAACAATTCCGTCTCCGTCTACCAAAACAACCGGAAATGTTTCAAAAAAAGTAGGCATACGACGTACAAAAAGTTCGCGCCCCTCTTTATCTCTAAAGATAGGATGTCCTAACCACCCAACAGCTATTCCATCCCCGTTATCCATTGAGCCCGCTCTGAATAACCCCCCTTTTGCCGGATTATTGCCGATGTAATCATAAAAAGCCAGTTTTTCAGGAATTTTAGACCAAGCTTCAGATAAACTTTGATTTTCAGCTAATCCAGCACCAATTCGTCGATATATTTCTTGTTGGAAGTATCCTTGATCCCATTGATAACGAGTGGGACCAAATAATTCAATCGGGGTGGTTGCTGAACCATACCACATAGTTCCAGCAACTACAAAAGCTGCAAAAAAGACAGCAGCAATACTACTGGAAAGGACGGTTTCAATATTTCCCATACGTAATCCTTTGTATAGGCGTTGAGGTGGACGGACACTAAGATGGAATAGACCCGCCAATATGCCCAAGGTCCCTGCTGCAATATGATGAGAGGCGATTCCTCCCGGAACAAAAGGATCAAAACCCTCCACACCCCACGCTGGATTTACGGATTGTACCCTTCCGGTTAGTCCATAAGGATCGGACACCCATATTCCAGGACCATACAATCCTGTTACATGAAATGAACCAAACCCAAAACAAGCCACTCCTGATAGAAATAAATGAATTCCAAAGATCTTAGGCAAATCCAAAGAGGGTTTTCCTGTACGTTCATCAGTAAATATTTCTAGATCCCAATACACCCAATGCCAGATAGCTGCCAAAAAGCACAAGCCAGAAAACACAATATGTGCCCCGGCCACACCTTCATAACTCCAAATACCCGGATTCGTTACAGTACCCCCTGTGATACTCCAACCGCCCCATGAATTGGTTATTCCTAAACGAGTCATGAAGGGTATAACGAACATACCCTGTCTCCACATCGGATCAAGAACAGGATCAGAAGGATCAAAAACTGCTAATTCGTATAGAGCCATCGAACCGGCCCAACCAGCAACCAGAGCTGTATGCATTATATGGACAGAAATCAAACGACCGGGATCATTCAATACGACGGTATGAACACGATACCAAGGCAAACCCATGGAAATACCCCTTTATCAACGAAAAATAAACACAATGTAACTTTATTGCATTATAAAAAAATATGCTGTGGACCCTCTTTTTAGTGGATTATCTTGGATAAAGGATTAATATTTGTTTGATTCTTTTCGTAATAATTACTTTTAGTAATAATGAAACTATTTTGTTCGCAGGAACAAAAAGAAGCAGATCTATTCTACACCCGATAAGTACCAATACGCAATGGTAAGGGAGTTGATATTATTTTATATGAATGAATGCATATATATATTTGTTCATCATTCAAAGCACTTATTTGTAATAATTTTCCTTTATTCATTTTGCCTTCTTTTTTATGAACTTAGTCAATCTATGGATAAAATATGATAATAAAATATGGTAAAGGCCAATATTATTAGGACAACAAACCCATTGTTACGCTTTCACATCAAAGTGAGATATAGTACTTAATTTTTCTTTTATTTTATGCCTATTGGTGTTCCAAGAGTACCTTTTCGAAGTCCTGGAGAGGAAGATGCATTGTGGATTGACGTATAGTGCGACTTGTCAGATATATTGGGTCATATGGTATTTCCCCGTTCTCTTCCCCGATCGAGATATCCTCCCCTTCACCCAAGAAAGATTTATTTTATTATCAAAAATTTGGAGCGTGAAGTGCAATTAGATCCATTTTTTCGGGAGGGTATACAGATTAATATTATCAATTAGAATAATTTATGGTTGGCTTGGTTAGACCAATAAAATGAAGTATCCAGGCTCCGTTTAGAAAAAAAAACAAGTTGTAGCAAAAGGACGTGGTATTGGAGCATTTGTCCTATATGTGCAAATCCAAATCGGGCGGATCTTTACGCGGAGTAGAGCATAAACCTAAAAAAATTGAAGAAGCCCATTCAAGGAACAAGAAAATTACATCGCGATTTAGATTGTATCTCGATGAAACAATACATCAATGAGAAGTTAGTTAGATAAGTTTAGTAATTTTTTTTATAGATAAACAAAACAGGCCAAAACCCATCTTTCTTGAACAATGAAAGAAAAGCCCCTTTTTATAAGTTAAAGCCTGGTATGAAAAAACAGAAAGCGCTAGAATCTACATCTACACATTGATTCTTTTTTTTTCCTGATTTTTGTTGAACCGTATGCATCAAAAGGTGCATGTACGGTTTCTAAGGGATACAACTTTATCCCAATCAACCGACTTTATCGAGAAAGATTACTTTTTTTAGGCCAAGGGGTTGATAGCGAGATCTCGAATCAACTTATTGGTCTTATGGTATATCTCAGTATAGAAGATGATACCAAAGATCTGTATTTGTTTATAAACTCTCCTGGTGGGTGGGTAATACCCGGAGTCGCTATTTATGATACTATGCAATTTGTGCGACCAGATATACAGACAATATGCATGGGATTAGCCGCTTCAATGGGATCTTTTATTCTCGTCGGAGGAGAAATTACCAAACGTCTAGCATTCCCTCACGCTAGGGTAATGATCCACCAACCTGCTAGTTCTTTTTATGAGGCACAGACGGGAGAATTTATCTTGGAAGCGGAAGAACTACTGAAGCTGCGCGAAACCATCACAAGGGTTTATGTACAAAGGACAGGCAAACCTTTATGGGTTGTATCTGAAGACATGGAAAGAGATGTTTTTATGTCAGCAACAGAAGCCCAAGCTCATGGAATTGTTGATCTTGTAGCGACTGAATAAAAAAAAAAAGTATTTCACACGAATTCGTGATTTGAGATTTTATCTTCGTACCGGATTTAATATTCTATTCATTAATCTATTAATATAGAAATAAAAGAATTCATAATCATCCGGTTAAGGTCGATCTAAACCAGCCCATTATGTATATGATTCAACATGCCAACTATTAAACAACTTATTAGAAACACAAGACAGCCAATCAGAAATGTCACGAAATCCCCCGCTCTTGGGGGATGTCCTCAGCGACGAGGAACATGTACTAGGGTGTATGTGCGACTCGTTCAGATCATGGGCTAGGACAAAAGAAAGAAAACAATTGATCCAGTATCAACGATCAGTACCAGCGAATAGGACAGAATGGAAGAACTCCATTCAATATCTAAAAATAAAAAAGATCTATTCTTTTCTTGTAGTATCAAATCTATGGTTTCCATTGGTGCAAATCCAATCAACTCAATTTAAAATTTAAGATGAGAAAGAATTCTCCATTGATAGCAAATGGTATCCATTAAGCAGGGGAAATCCTATTTTAAAAAGCAGAAAAATTATGCCTTACTCTTGCAAGAACGGACTAACAGGGTCAGCTACTCAGCTAATCTTCATAATTAAATACCGTTACTGTATTAAGTAGATCTCGTTGTGAAAGACCTAGTACTGGATAATTATTGGTAGAGCCAAAGAGTGTGAACTATACAAGTTAACAATAACATTGATTAAATTAAAGATTAAAGAAAGAAGGGCTCCGGTGTATAGAGAGGACCTCACCGTTTAATAAGTAACCATAGAAACGATGGAACCCACTATATCCATTTATATTTAATACTTTTTTATTTACTATGTGTTTGTTTTTGATACCTAGTATCAATACAATTTTTTTTTTCTAGGTGAAATGCCTAGAAAAAAAAAGAAAAAATCGTGGTAGGGAAGGTTATAGTAGCAAAAGCCATTGGAATTTTTATTTTATACATTGGAAAAATCCGTTTTGTTATTAATAGACTAGGACACGGGAAGGGAATAACTGAAAGAAAGGAAATCTATTAGTTATTCATCAAAGTTTCATTTATTCAATGACCAGAATTAAACGAGGGTATATAGCTCGAAGACGTAGAACAAAAATTCGTTTATTTGCATCAACCTTTCGAGGGGCTCATTCAAGACTTACGCGTACTATTACTCAACAGAAAATAAGAGCTTTGGTTTCGGCTCATCGGGATAGAGGTAGACAAAAGAGAGATTTTCGTCGTTTGTGGATCACTCGGATAAATGCAGTAATTCGCGAAAATAAAGTATACTTAAGTTATAGTAAATTAATACACAATCTGTACAAGAGACAGTTGCTTCTTAATCGTAAAATACTTGCACAAATAGCTATATTAAATAAGAGTTGTCTTTATATGATTTCCAATGATATCATAAAATAAATAAAATCCGTTGGAGTCGTTTAAATGGAGTTCCCTGGAGAATGAACTCTGGGAAGGTAGAGTAGAAATTAGTATGATAAAATATGATAAAGTCATCAAAATGAAGAAAGACGTTCAATAAAAAATATTTATTCTTCTTATCCAATTTTTTTTTCTTACGACACGACATCTCGATTTTCCTTTTTTTCGAACAAAAAAAAAAAAAACGTCAATCCACATTTGAGTTTGGATTAGAATTTTATTTTGATTCAATTGAAAAGTCGGTCTATTTTTTTCTGGTTCTAAGACCGGCAGTTCTAGCGGTTGACTCGGTTCTTTCAAATTGTTTCTCATTATTAAGAAAAGGTAACAGAGATAAAATACGAGCTTGTTTTATAGCAATAGTAATTAATCGTTGTTGTTTTAAGGTCAATCTATTCACCCGTCTAGATAATATTTTTCCTTGTTCGCTAATAAATCGACTAATTAAACTCATATTTCTATAATCAATTCGATCCCCCGATTGGATCGGAGGCAAACGCCTACGAAAAGATCGCTTGGATTTAAGAAAGATTCGCTTGGATTTATCCATGGTTTGTTTATTCCTTATCCTGAAAATCCCAATCCTATTTCTTAATTCGACATCTACATCATGTTTGATCCGATCGAAATAGGATTTGGTTTGTTTATATTTAAATAAATATATATTGTTATGTATAATATGTAATTTTTCATCTTTCTTGGAAGACTGACACACGAGCGGTCGGTTCAATCTATTTCTTTATTTCCCCGTGAATCGTATGTTTGTAACAACAGGGACAAAATTTTCTCAATTCCAATCGACTGGGAGTATTGTGTCGATTCTTTTGAGTAATATATCTGGAAATGCCCATTGATTCCTTATTAACACGATTTCGAACACAACTGGTACATTCCAAAATAACCGTTACTCGGACATCTTTACCCTTGGCCATGAACCTCCTTTGGTTTTTGATTCACTCAATTCTTTAATTTTCCGATCCAAAGCAAGGAAGAAGAAAGGACCAAAAAAAAAAAAAAAAGAAGCAGGTAACTCGAAATCAAATTATGAAAGAAAGATTTCGTTGCAATCAATAAAGTAATAATAAGTAATATAATGATTTCTAACTATATTTAGAATTAAAAATTGTGGTACAGTATTTCATTTTCAGTTAAGTATCTTGTATGATATTGTTGCCCCAACCATCACATTTTTATTTCCACTCTATTATTAATTTGAGCCTGGGCCTTAGTTCATAGTTTCACTGAGGGCGAAGCCTCTTTTTCTTTGTTTTTTTTTAATAAGTTAGAAAAAAAAAAAGAAGGGAAGGGATTAGTTACAGATATTTATTGTATCTCTAATCTTCTCCCCCCCTTCCCATATCAATAACTAGAATGAAAAAAAGGGGAATATCAACGCATCCGGAAAAAAACGATTGATCTCTATCAATAAACCTGCTAAAGACCCGAACCATAGAGTACTTACTACCGGTGCCACGGAGAGATATGTTTTTAGATCTCGCATTTTTTAAACTCCTCTTTCTTTATTAGTTAATATAATTTGTATTACATAATGGTAATACATATATGACCAGATGTGTATATGTAGTTAATGACTGACCACTTGTATTGGTACGCGGAGTCCCTAATTCAAATTCAAATTGAAATGTAAAAAATAGATATTTCTTAAAAGAAAAAAATACGCGCATTTCCGCCCGAAATTCCTAAAAAATTTTAATTTTTTATGGGAGGTTTCATATTTATTTCATACTTTAATATAAGTCTTTTACTATATTATATGTTTGTTATATGATATATGAGACCAAAAAGAAGAAATGACAAGATAATTTGTGTATATCGATGGGGGAAATAAAGATATGGAAAACAAGACAGGGATTCTCTACAATGACACTGTAGACCAATTGAAAG